ACCATTTCCATTTCTTCATAGAAGAATCTGTTCCTTTTGAAACTAAAATAGCTTTTTCTTGATATCGAGCATAATGCATAAAGAAGTCCACAAAGAACCATAGATTTTTCTGCAAACAATTTGGATCTCGATAGATTACTAGAAAACAGTTTATCTTTTTAAGGAAATGTATTCGTTCAAGAAAAGTTCCAGAGGATGTTAACCTTAAAAAAGAGGATTGTTTAAAAAGAAAAAAAAATAAGACTTCACATTCAAAAGCATAAGAATTATATAGTAACTGAAAGAATCTTTTATTCACAAAAAAGGAATTTGATTTCTTGATAAGACTATTCCCATTAGAATTAAAATATTCATAGAAAAGGAATCGAAAAAAATGCAAAGATGGAATATCTTGGATACGAGATTGAAATATTTGAATCAAAATTTCAAAATGGATAGGATACGGTATTACTATATCTAATACATAACTTAGATGTGAAAATTGATCCTCTAAAAAAGGAAATACAGAATGAATAGATCCTAAATTGCAAAATTTGGATATCCCTTTTTCTTGCCAAGGAGATCCTAATCGCATTGAGAATGGCATTTCCATAATGACCGCAAAGCTCTCAGATATCATCTGAGAAAAATAATGAGAATAAAAAAAATTATTGTGCCCAATAAACAATAATCGATTTTTTTTATGATGATTAGACGAATTAAGCAAATAATCTTGTTGATACACTCGAATAATTAAACGTTTTACAAGTACGGAACTAAATTTCTTGTAATAATCAAGAATTTCCACATGTTCGTAAAAAATCGAACCTTTTAAACCATGATCATGAGCAAATGCATAAATATACTCCTGAAAAAGTAGTGGATATAGTAAGTATTGTTGATGAAACTTCTTTTTTTCTAAAAATCCTTTCATTTTCTACTTGAACCAAAAGCAAGAAACTTTTCCTGGCTTATCAAATAATACATAGTGCAATATGGTCAGAACGGGGTATTTTATTTTTTATTTTATTTTAGATATAGAATAGTTATTTTTAATAGATATAGAATAGTTATTTTTAATTCATTTTTAATTTATAGAATATTTATAGAATATTTTTTAGTTATTATTTTATTATAGATATAAAGATATAAATTATGATATAAATTCTTTTTTATAGTTATAATTTATTATAATTATAAAAAGTTATTATAGTTAGAAATTAATAAAAATTATAAAAATAAAAATCTATATTCTATACTATACCCCGGAAAAAAGAGAAAGAAGGAATTTAATCTCTCAAATTACATTTTTCCCTTTTCTTTTTTACACAATTGATTTCTAGTCGTTCTAATTACAAATTACAAACGAAAAAATCTTTTATTTTGACAACCTAATCGCTCTTTTGACTTTGAATAAATTCTCTTTATCAATATACTGTTTCTTCTACACACCCATCTAGTCGACAATCCAAAATAAAAAATATTAAGGATAAAAAAAATCAAAGGTTCACTCACAAGAACCCATCCTCTCCCGCATTGGGTACTAATTAATTTTTAACGTATAATTAGACGGGGTAATCATTCCAATTAAGAATAGAATCTCGTTACTTTATCTTTATATTTATATTAAAAGTTAAATTGGAACCATTTAATAAGGCTCTATCCATGTATTTACTAGACCACCTCAACTGTAAAATCAAAAAAGAGAAAATTGATTTTCTTACGACATGCTATTTTTTCCATTTATTATCCTTTAGGATCAGTCGTGGTCTTCTAGACTCTACCAATAGTCTGGACGAATTTTTTGCTTCATCTAAATGTGTAAAAGATCATAGTCGCACTTAAAAGCCGAGTACTCTACCATTGAGTTAGCAACCCGAATAAAAATAAATAAGAAATAGAAAGAGGATTCCTACAATCTATACTATATTACATATATTTTCTAGATACGATCGAAATAAAACAAAAATATTAACCATCAATTGAATTACAGACAGCGACTTTGTCAAAATAAAGATATTGAACTAAAAACATCTCGAAAAGATAAAGTTTATGATCAATTCATAGATCATAGATAATATCGGATTCAATTTCAAGTGATTAAAGTTCAAATTCCTAATTGACTCGAAATGTGAAAATAAGAGTATATGAAGCCGATCAAAGCAGCCCACCATTTGAGTGGACTAAACTATAAAGTACAGCACAAAAACAATAAAATAAATGGATAATAAAATAAATGGGTATAAATGGGTATGAAAGTCAAAGAATCCTTATATTTACTTACGATCAAATTGTATTTGTTCAATAAGATATTGTCAACAGAATTGACAAAATAAGTAAAAAAAAAAAAAAAGAAAATTCAAACAACTAAATTAAGTCTCAATTAAGTAGAATTTCGAATTATTCTTATATTATTCTTATATAGTAGAGTATAGGGTTGCAACTATCCATATCCAATATATCCATATATAATATTGAAATATACAATATAAAAATAACTAAAACAAAAAATAAAAATAACTAAAACAAAAAGAAAATTTAACTATTTAAATCTATATTTACCCCTTGCCTATATTTAGTCCTTGATTCTATTTATGTAATATGTAATAAGTAATAATTTTATGTACTAAATAAATAAATAATTAATAAATAAAATAAATAAAAATAAAAAAAGAAAATAAATAAAAATAAAATGAATTAGTAAAATTAAATAAAAATCAAACAAGTCAAAAAATTCTTAATAAAAAAATTTCTTAGCTCTAAGAATAAGAGTTGTTTTGTCTTTTTTTATACGAATATAATAAAATTTCATCCTCTTTTTCATTATAAAAATAAAAGGATCTGGGACGGAAGGATTCGAACCTCCGAATAACGGGACCAAAACCCGCTGCCTTACCACTTGGCCACGTCCCATTAGTTGTTCGACACTAATGAATACTAATATTATTAGTTATTATTAATTATTTGTCAATCCCTTTTGAATCATATTGAAGTTGTGAGTGAGGTATCCTGTTACTACGATTCCAGTTATCCGATAGAGTGAAAAGAATTCATTGATCATTGTATAGAATTCAATTAAGATATTGTATGAAAGTAGAAATCCTTTCATTCTTAGTTATTTGAGAATGAAAATAGGAAACCTCGTTGATTTATGATTTAAAAGATTGAAAGAACCTAAAGAAAGAAAAAAGAAAAATTTCCGAATCTTTTTCATTTTTCCTTTTTCAATCTTAAAAAACTCAATCAAAAAAAAAAATTATCTAATCTAAAAGAAGAAAATGCTTATTATGTTTAATATCTCTAGTTTAATTTGTATCTGTCTTAATTCTACCCTTTATCTAAGTAGCTTTTTTTTAGGCAAATTACCCGAAGCTTATGCCATTTTTAATCCAATCGTGGATGTTATGCCTGTCATACCTTTACTATTTCTTCTATTAGCCTTTGTTTGGCAAGCTGCTGTCAGCTTTCGATAAGATTCAAATTATTATTATTAATGGCTGTTTCCTTAAATAATAATATATTCCTTCTAAAAAAGAAGGCTAAAAATGGAGAAGATTAGATAAGTCTTATGAATCTTGGATTCCAAAATCCACATTACATTTTTGTAATATATGGAATAAATAAGCCCAGTACTGAATTTTGATTTACTTTTCTTCATTCTAATCTTCCATTTAATACCATAGTATTAGAATTAGAGACACCTACTTTTTTTTTTTCAAAAGAATTTTTTGGTAACAATGAAATAAAAAGCATGCCCAAATTACCAAAAATTCTTAAAAAAGATTTTCTAAAAAGACTTTATTATCTTATTTGAGATTCACTAAATCACATAATAAATCACATAGTAAGTAATATTAAGCAAAAAAAAAAAGTACTAGTTAAGTAAATATAAAAATATAAATAAAAAAGTAATCTATTTTCTTTTTCTTTTTTTTTTATAAAAAGAAAAAGAAAAGTAAAAAAATAATAAAACTAATAAATAAAATAAATAAATAAATGGAGATTGTATAATGCTTACTCTAAAACTTTTTGTTTACACAGTAGTGATATTCTTTGTTTCTCTCTTTATCTTTGGTTTCTTATCTAATGATCCAGGACGAAATCCCGGACGTGAAGAGTGAAGAATAGAATAAAAATTTTTGGAATCTAAAATGCTATTTTTTTCTTGCATTTATGTATTTCCATTTGAATATGAAGAGACCAAAATTCCCTTTTATTTGAACAAATAATCATAGGTATAGGTAAGGGAAAGAGAGGGATTCGAACCCTCGGTACAAAAAACTCGTACAGCGGATTAGCAATCCACCGCTTTAGTCCACTCAGCCATCTTTCCCAATTAAGAATAAGAATTTTTATATGTGATACGACACTGAAAATCTAGATTGAAAAAAAAAAGAAAAATAAATAAATAAAAATTGCCGTCTCTTCTCTATTATTATCTTAGACTTTAGTATTACCCTATTTATACCCTATATTATCCTTTTTTCTATCCTATATTAACCTATATTATCCTTTTTTCTATCCTATATTAATATCCTATATAACCTATTTCTAGTATACTTCGAACTTATATATTGAAAACTAAAATTTAGATTAAAAACTACAATTTATTGAAAACTACAATTTAGTTAAATTTAGAGTTTCGACTATATTCTAGTTATAGTAGTCTAATTTTGAGTATAGTGATGTAGTGTGTAGTTAAGTTAGTAGTTGGTATTTTTTTTTTTTTACTATTTTAATTAAACTAAAAGACTATTTTAGTTTTTTAGTCTTAGAATATTGAATTTTGTATTCTTATTTTGTTTATTTCACATTTTTCTTTTCTTTCAAATTGAAAATAATTTCGAATTTTCTAATCTTAGTTAGAATAAAACTAGCATACAGCTAACAGATAGTGGAAATTTCAAATAGGAAATTCGAAATAGCTAAAAATCAAAATATATAAACAAAAAAGATTTCGAATTTCCAAACTATTGAAAACAAGGATATTAAATCAAAAAAATTAGTAAAAAAAAGCACAA